TAATTTATATTTATTATAAAATTTATTAAGAATGGTTAAGGAATATATATATGTATATGTATATATATATATTATATAATATATATAAATTTAAATATTTAATTTATTATTTATTTAAATAATTAATTAAATAAAATTTAATTAATTATAAATTTAATAATAATTTGTTATTTAAATGATCTGTATTAGGATTATATTAATATTAATTTTTAATATGAATATTATGAAAAAAAAAATAAGAGAAATAATAAAAATTTATTAATTTATATTAAATATATAATATATAAAAAAAAAAAAAAAAATCTATGTAAGAATTTTCTACATATAATAAAATAATTATGTTTTTGATAATTTATTATGAATTTATTTTACATATAAATTTTAGTATATAATTTTAATTATTTAGATAATAATTAATTTAATTTATTAGTAGTAATTAATATTAAAAATTTAAGAAATTAAGATTTAGTAATATAAAAATTAATAACTAATTTTGTGCCAGCAGTTGCGGTTAAACAAAGGTTAAATTAAATTATTTCAGTTTTATAATAAATAAATTTATTATTAAAATAAATATTAAATTATTAAGTGAAATTTTAATTTAATTAAATTTTATATTAAAATTATGATTTAATAAATTTTAATATAAACTAGGATTAGATACCCTATTATTAAAAATTTAATTTGTAATACTAAAATAGTAAATAATAATTTATTGAAACTTAAATAATATGGCGGTATTTTAGTTCATTTAGAGGAATCTGTCTAATAATTGATAATCCACGAATAAATTTACTTAATTTATAATTTTGTATATCATTGTTAAATAAATATTTTTTAGTAAAAATAATATTTAAAATTTAGAATTAAAAGTTAAATCAGATCAAGATGCAGAATATAATTAAGAATATGATGGATTACAATAAATATATTTAAATGAATAATTTATTGTAATATAAATTTGAAGGTGGATTTAAATGTAATTTTAATTAGTTTATTAAAATGATTATAAATTAAAATATGTACATATTGCCCGTCACTTTCATTTAAAAGTTGAAATAAGTCGTAACAAAGTAGAGGTACTGGAAAGTGTTTCTAGAAAGAACAAATTAGAGCTTGTTAAAAAGTATTTCATTTACATTGAAAAGAAATTAAAAATTAATTAATTTGAGGGGTTAAATTAATAATATAATTATAATAAAAGAAATTTTAATATTAAAAAGAAATAATGGGGGTTTAAGTATTTTTAATAGAAAAAATTAATATTTTTATAGTTTAATATTACTGTAAAGGAATTTATAAATAAATGAAAAATAATTAATTTAAAAGTAAATTTAAATTATTGTATCTTGTGTATCAGAGTTTATTAAATAATAAAAATTTATTTAAATAAATCTCGAATTTAAAAGAGTTAATTAATTAAAAAAGTTAATGTTGAATAATTATTTTAAATAATTAATTTGAAATGAAATGTTAATCGTTTTTAAATATATCTAGTTTTTTTAGAAAAAAATTTAATTTTATATTTAAATAATTTTATAATTATTTAATTAATTATAAAAATTTAAAATTTAATATTTTAGGGGATAAGCTTTAAATTAAAAATTTATAATAAAAATTAATTTAAATTAAAATTTTTAATATTTATATTGTTTAAAAATTATAATTTATTATAAAAAATTTTAATTAATAATAAAATTTAAGTAAAAATTTAAATTTTTATAAAAAAAATAATTTTTAATAATAAAAAATTAGAAATAATGATAAAATTAGTATAATGTATAAATTAAACAAAAATTAATTTTAAGTTAAATTAAAGGAATTCGGCAAAAATTTATATTCACTTGTTTATCAAAAACATGTCTTTTTGATAATAATTTAAAGTCTAATCTGCCCACTGATATTATATTAAAGGGCTGCAGTATATTGACTGTACAAAGGTAGCATAATCATTAGTCTTTTAATTGAAGACTTGTATGAAAGATTTGATGAAATATAAACTGTCTCTAATTTATGATTAGAAATTAATTTTTTAGTTAAAAAGCTAAAATAAAATTAAAAGACGAGAAGACCCTATAGAGTTTTATATTTTATTTATTAATTATTAAATATAAAATTAAATATGATTAGTTAAATAAAGTATTTTATTGGGGTGATAAAAAAATTTAATAAACTTTTTTTAAAAAGTTACATTGATAAGTGAATAATTGATCCATTATTAGTGATTATAAGAAAAAATTACCTTAGGGATAACAGCGTAATATTTTTTTTTAGTACAAATAAAAAAAAGAGATTGCGACCTCGATGTTGGATTAAGATAAAATTTAAATGCAAAAGTTTAAAATTTTGATCTGTTCGATCATTAAAATCTTACATGATCTGAGTTCAAACCGGTGTAAGCCAGGTTGGTTTCTATCTTTAATAAAATAAAATATTTTAGTACGAAAGGATCAAATATTTAAAATAATTTTATTTAATATGAATTTTAATAAAATAGTTTTAAAAACTATTTTGGCAGAAAATTGTAATGATTTTAGAAGTCATATATATATATTATATTTAATATATAAATAGTATATGATGTGATTAGATTTATTAAATATTGTAATTGGTATATTAATTTTAATTATTGGGGTATTAATTGGAGTTGCTTTTTTAACTTTATTAGAACGAAAAGTTTTGGGTTATATTCAAATTCGTAAAGGTCCTAATAAAATAGGTTATATAGGTATATTACAACCTTTTTGTGATGCTATTAAATTATTTTCTAAAGAACAAATTTATTTAAATTATTCAAATTATTTAGTATATTATTTTTCTCCAATTGTAAGATTTATTTTATCTTTAATAATTTGAATATTAATTCCTTATTTATTTAATATAATTATATTTAATTTAGGAATTTTATTTTTTTTATGTTCTACAAGAATTGGAGTTTATACTTTAATAATTGCCGGATGATCTTCTAATTCTAATTATTCTTTATTAGGAGGTTTGCGAGCAGTAGCTCAAACTATTTCTTATGAAGTAAGAATATCTTTAATTATAATATCTAGTATTATTATAATTATAGATTTTAATTTAATAAAATTTTTTAATTATCAGGTTATTATTTGATTTATTTTTTTAATAATTCCTTTAAGTTTATGTTTTTTATCTTCTTTAATAGCTGAAACTAATCGTACTCCTTTTGATTTTGCTGAGGGGGAAAGAGAATTAGTTTCTGGATTTAATATTGAATATAGAAGAGGGGGATTTGCTTTGATTTTTTTATCTGAATATTCAAGAATTTTATTTATAAGTTTATTATTTGTTATTATATATTTAGGGGGTTATGATCTAACTTTAATATTTTATTTAAAGTTAGTTTTTTTATCTTTTTTTTTTATTTGAGTGCGGGGAACTTTACCTCGTTATCGTTATGATAAATTAATGTATTTATGTTGAAAAAGATATTTACCTATTTCTTTAAATTTTTTATTATTTTTTATAGGATTAAAAATATTTTTAGGTTATTAAATAATTTTAGTATAAATTAATAGAATAAATATTCTTTCTTATGTTTTCAAAACAAATGCTTAAATACAAGCTCATTAATTAATTAATTATTAAAAATTAGATTATCTCATATTTTATTTAATATAGGGTTAATAATAAAATAAGAAAAATATAATACTGTTAAGATTTGTCCTGTAATAATATATGGAGCTTCTACTGATCGTGCTCCAATTCAAGTTAATAAAATAATAATTGTTGTTAGGGATCAAAATAAAATTTGATTTAAAGGATAAAATTGAATTCCTTGAATTTTTTTATTAAAAGTAAATGGAAGAATAATTAAAATTAAAATAGATATAACTAAGGCAATAACACCTCCTAATTTATTAGGAATAGATCGTAAAATTGCATAAGCAAATAAAAAATACCATTCAGGTTGAATATGAATTGGTGTAACAAGAGGATTAGCTGGAATAAAATTATCTGGGTCTCCTAATAAATAAGGATTAATTAATGAAAGTAAAGTTAATATTAAGATTAAAATAATAAATCCAATTAAATCTTTAAAAGTAAAAAATGGATGAAATGGAATTTTATCTAAATTACTATTAATTCCAAGGGGATTATTAGATCCTGTTTGATGAAGAAATAATAAATGAATTATTGTTAATATTATAATAATAAATGGAAATAAGAAATGAAAAGTATAAAAACGAGTTAAAGTTGCATTATCTACAGCAAACCCTCCTCAAATTCAATTTACTAATATTGTTCCTAAATAAGGGATAGCAGATAATAAATTAGTAATAACTGTTGCTCCTCAAAAAGATATTTGTCCTCAAGGTAAAACATATCCTATAAATGCTGTAGCTATTAATAAAAATAAAATAATAACTCCTACTATTCAAGTATATATTAAATTAAAAGATTCATAATAAATTCCTCGTCCAATGTGTAAATAAATACAAATAAAAAAAAATGATGCTCCATTTGCATGTAATGTTCGAATTAATCAACCATAATTAACATTTCGACAAATATAATTTACTCTATAAAAAGCTATTTCAATATTAGCTGTATAATATATAGTTAAAAATAGTCCTGTAATAATTTGAATTATTAAACATAAAGCTAAAAGTGATCCAAAATTTCATCATGCTGAAATATTAATAGGAGAAGGTAGATCAACAAGGGAATTGTTTATAATTTTAATAATTGGATGAGTTTTTCGAATAGGTTTAAATATATTTATCATTTGTTTTGTTTATTTATTGTATAAATTTATTAAATACAAGATCGTAATGGGCCAAAAAAAATATTAGTAATTTTTACTACTGCAACAAGAGCAATAAATAAATAAATAATTATTATTAAAGTTAATATATATGTTTGTTCATTATATAATTTAGTTAAATTAAAATTAAATTCATTATTAAAAAATAAAAATAAATTAAAAAAATTATTTATTTCATCATTAAATGAAAAATTTATTCAAAATAAATTATTTTTAAAAAAAAATCTAATAATTAATAATAATGATAATAATAAAAAAAATCTTTTATTAAATGGAGAAATTTTAAATAATTCATTAGAAGCAATACTTGAAACATAAATAAATAATACTAATAATCCACCTAAGAAAATTAAAAATAAAATATAAGAAAATCAATAAGTATTAATTAATATTCTTGATAATATACATATAAAGAGAGTTTGAATTAAAATTATTAAACCTATAGAAAATGGATGATTTAAAAAAAATATAAAAATTGATGTTGAAATTAATGATAATGATAAAAATATTTTAATAATTTCAAAGAATAGTTTAAAAAAAAATAATAATTTTGGAGATTATTGATAAAGATATTCTTTTTCTTTGAAGTTTTTAAAGAATTTTCTTATTTTTGATTTACAAGACCAATGTTTTTTATTAAACTATAAAAACAAATGATAATAAATATATGATTAGTTATTTTTTTAATATTTTTATTTGGTAATATAATTTTTGTTTCTAAATATAAACATTTATTAATTGTTTTATTAAGATTAGAATTTATAGTTTTAAGTATTTTTTTTTTTTTAATAATATATTTAATAATATTAGATTATAATTTATATATATTAATAGTTTTTTTAGTTTTTTCAGTTTGTGAGGGGGCTTTAGGTCTTTCTATTTTAGTCTCAATAATTCGAACTCATGGTAATGATTATTTTCAAAGATATAATTTAATTTAAATGATAAAATTTTTATTAATAATTTTATTTATAATTCCTTTATGTTTTAAAAAAAATATATTTTGGATGGTTCAATTAATAATAATAATAATAATAATAATATTTATAAATTTAACTTTAAATATTATAAATTTTTCTAATTTAAGTTATATAATAGGTTGTGATTTAATTTCTTATGGATTAATTTTATTAAGAATTTGAATTAGAAGATTAATAATTATAGCAAGAGAAAGATTATATAAAAGAAATTTTTATGATAATTTTTTTTTATTAAATATTATTATTTTATTATTATTATTATATTTAACTTTTAGAGTTTTAAATTTATTTATATTTTATTTATTTTTTGAGGGTAGATTAATTCCTACATTAATATTAATTATTGGATGAGGGTATCAACCAGAACGAATTCAGGCAGGTATATATTTATTATTTTATACTCTTTTTGTTTCTTTACCTTTATTATTAGGTATTTTTTTTATTTATAATAAAATAAGAAGAATAATTATATATTTTATAAAATTTTTTAATTATGATATATTATTATTATATTTAAGAATAGTAATAGCTTTTTTAGTTAAAATACCTATATATTTTACTCATTTATGATTACCTAAAGCTCATGTTGAAGCTCCTGTTTCTGGTTCTATAATTTTAGCTGCTATTATATTAAAATTAGGAGGTTATGGTTTATTACGAATTTTAATTATTTTACAAAAGATTAATTTAAAGATAAGATTTTTATGAGTAGTAATTAGATTAATTGGAGGTTTATACATTAGATTAAAATGTTTTTGTCAGGTTGATATAAAATCTTTAATTGCTTATTCTTCTGTTGCTCATATAAGAATAGTGATTGGAGGTATTATAACAATAAATTATTGAGGGTTTATAGGAGCTTATATTTTAATAATTGGTCATGGTTTATGTTCTTCGGGAATATTTTGTTTATCTAATATTAGTTATGAACGATTAGGTAGACGAAGATTATTTTTAAATAAGGGAATAATAAATTTTATACCTTCAATGAGAATATGATGATTTTTATTTATATCTTCAAATATAGCTGCTCCTCCATCATTAAATTTAATAGGAGAAATTAGATTAATTAATAGATTAGTAAGATGATCTTGATTAAGAATAATCATATTAATAGGAATTTCTTTTTTTAGAGCTGGTTATAGATTGTATTTATATTCTTATACTCAACATGGAAAATATAATTTAGGAGTTTATAGTTTTTATAGAGGAGTATCTCGTGAATATTTAATATTAATATTACATTGATTGCCTTTAAATATTTTAATTTTAAAAATTGATTATAGTATAATTTGATTTTACTTAAATAATTTAAAATAAAATATTGATTTGTGGTATCAAATATATGAATTATATCATTTTAAGTCATTAATAAATATTCTTTATGTTTTATTAGATTTTTTTTTTTATTTTTTTTTATATTAATTAATTTTTTTATAATAATTTATTTTATTATAAATAATATAGTAATAATATTAGAATGAGAAATTATTTCTTTTAATTCTATAAATATTGTTATATCTATTTTATTGGATTGAATATCTTTATTATTTATAATATTTGTTTCTTTAATTTCTTCTTCTGTTATTTTTTATAGAAAGAGATATATAGGTTCTGATTTAAATTTGAATCGATTTATTATTTTAGTATTATTATTTGTTTTTTCTATAATTTTATTAATTATTAGTCCTAATATGATTAGAATTTTTTTAGGTTGAGATGGTTTAGGTTTAGTTTCTTATTGTTTAATTATTTATTATCAAAATATTAAATCTTATAATGCTGGTATATTAACTGCTTTATCTAATCGAATTGGAGATGTTATAATTTTAATATTAATTTCTTGAATAATAAATTACGGTAGATGAAATTATATTTTTTATTTAAATTTTATAATAAATGATTATTCAATAAAAATTATTGGGATTTTAGTAATTTTAGCTGCTATAACAAAAAGAGCTCAAATTCCTTTTAGATCTTGATTACCAGCTGCTATAGCTGCTCCTACTCCTGTTTCTGCTTTAGTTCATTCTTCTACTTTAGTTACTGCTGGTGTTTATTTATTAATTCGTTTTAATAATTTATTAGTTGATATATTTTTTTTTAAATTATTATTATTAATATCTGGTTTAACAATATTTATAGCTGGGATTTGTGCTAATTATGAATTTGATTTAAAAAAAATTATTGCTCTTTCTACATTGAGACAATTGGGTTTAATAATAAGAATTTTAAGAATAGGTTATGGTGATTTAGCATTTTTTCATTTATTAACTCATGCTATATTTAAGGCTTTATTATTTATATGTGCTGGTGTTATTATTCATATAATAAATGATAATCAAGATATTCGTATAATAGGGGGGGTAAGATTATATGTTCCTTTAACTTCTTTATGTTTAAATATTTCTAATTTAGCTTTATGTGGTATTCCTTTTTTAGCTGGTTTTTATTCTAAGGATATAATTTTAGAAGTAGTAAGAATAAGAAATTTAAATTTATTTATTTATTATTTATATTATATTTCTACAGGTTTAACTATATTTTATACTTTACGATTACTTATATATTTAATAATTAATGATTTTAATTTATTATCTGTTTATAATTTATATGATGAGGATTTTATTATATTAAAGGGAATGTTTTTATTATTATTTATAAGATTAATTTCAGGAAGATTTTTAAGATGATTAATTTTTTCTTATCCTTATATAATTTATCTTTCTTTTAATATAAAAATAATAGTAATTTATGTAAGTTTATTGGGTATATTATTAGGATTTATTATTAGAAATATGGGGATTTATTCTATTAATAAGTTTATAATAACTTATAATTTAAGAATATTTTTAACTGTTATATGATTTTTACCTGGTTTATCAACTTATATAATGAATTATAGATTTTTAAATTTAGGTCAAAAATTATTAAAAAATATTGATATAGGTTGAGGAGAATTTTATAAAAGACAGGGTATTTATAATATTATAAAAAGTTATTCTATAATTTTTTATATTTATCAATTAAATAATTTTAAAATTTTTTTATTTAGATTTGTTTTATGAATAATAATTTTTATTTTTATGTTAATATTATAATTTAAATAGCTTAATTTAGAGTATAATATTGAAGATATTAGGGTGATTAATAAATCTTTAAATAATTTATTATTATTAATATATATATATATATATATATATATAAAAAATTATTTATTTTATTTTTACAATGAAAATGTAATGTTTTTATTTAAACTATATATATATATATATATATATATAAGAAATATTAATGATTTTAATCACTATAAATTAAGTTAGCAGCTTAATTAAAATATATTTCTAATTGGAATATTATATTCAATTTTATCATTAACAGTGATATACCTCTTATTTGGTTTCAATTAATAAATAAGGAGTATTTATATACTCTTTCTTTTAGGTCGAAACTAAATGCAAATTGCTTCTTATTTAAGATAAATTGAATTTCAATATTTTTTGAATGCAAATCAAATGTTTTATATAAACTAAAATCCTAAATTATATTAATTAATTCAATTTAATATATTTTGATTTCATTCATGATATAATCCAATTAATAATATAATAATAAAAAAAAATCTAGTTTTATATCAAATTAAAAAATTAACTATTTTAAATGTTGGAATTAGTGGAAAAATAAGTGCAATTTCAACATCAAAAATTAAAAAGATTATAGTAATTAAAAAAAAATGTAATGAAAATGGAATTCGAGCTAAACATTTAGGATCAAAACCACATTCAAATGGTGAACATTTTTCTCGATCTAATAATGATTTTTTAGAAATAATAAATGAAATTATTATAAGTAAATTAGAAATTACTATTATTATTAGTGATAAAAATATTAAAATTATAATTATTTATATTAATGAAATTATTAATCTTTTTGATTGGAAGTCAAATATACTAAATATATTATATAAATAATTAATTTCCTCATCAATAAATGGAGATATAAAGAAATAATCAAACTACATCTACAAAGTGTCAGTATCATGCTGCTGCTTCAAATCCAAAGTGGTGATTTTTAGAGAAATGATTATTTAAATGACGAATAAAACATGTGGCTAAAAAAATTGTTCCAATAATAACATGAAGACCATGAAATCCTGTTGCTATAAAAAAAGTTGATCCATAAATTCTATCTGCAATAGTAAAAGGAGCTTCAATATATTCATAAGCTTGTAGTATAGTAAAATAAATTCCTAGTATAATAGTAATAAATAATCTTTGTGATGTTTGAGTAAAATTATTTTCTATAAGAGCATGATGAGCTCAAGTTACTGTGATTCCTGAAGTAATTAAAATAATTGTATTAAGTAAAGGAATTTGAAATGGATTAAATGGAATAATTCTTATTGGGGGTCACATAGCTCCAATTTCAATATTTGGAGATAATCTTCTATGGAAAAATGCTCAAAAAAAAGAGATAAAAAAAAAAATTTCTGAAATAATAAATAAAATTATTCCTCATCGTAATCCATTAGATACTAAAATAGTATGTTTACCTTGATATGTTCCTTCTCGACAAACATCTCGTCATCATTGATATATAGTTAATAATACAATTAAATATCCTAAAATAAAAAGATTTATATTAAAATTATGAAATCATTTAATTAATCCTGTAACTAAAGTTATAGTTCCAATAGCTCCTGTTAAAGGTCAAGGGCTATAATCTACTAAATGGTAAGGGTGATTTTGTTTTATTGACATTAATTAACTTCTCTAGAATAAAGTGTACTAAGAATAGTGATTACATATGCTTGAATAACAGCTACAGCAGATTCTAAAATTAATAATAAAATTTGGACAAAAATTAAAATAATTAAAAAATAATTAGATATATTATTACCAGTATTTCTTAATAATGTAAGTAATAAATGTCCTGCAATTATATTAGCTGTTAGACGAACTGCTAAAGTTCCTGGTCGAATAATATTACTAATAGTTTCAATTAATACTATAAAAGGTATTAAAATAGTAGGTGTACCTTGTGGAATTATATGAATAAATATATGTTGAGTATTATTAATTCATCCATAAATTATAAATCTTAATCATAAAGTTAATGAAAGTGATAATGAAATATTTAAATGGCTAGTTCTTGTAAAAATGTATGGAAATAAACCTAAAAAATTATTAAATAAAATAAAAAAAAAAAGTGAAATAAAAATAAATGTTGATCCTTTAAATCTATTATTTCCTAAAAGAGTTTTAAATTCATTATGAAGTTTATTTGAAATAAAATTTCATAATATAAAATGTCGATTAGGAATAAATCAAAATGAATATGGAATAAATATTAATCCAATAAAAGTTCTAATTCAATTTAAAGATAAATTAAGAATATTAGTAGATGGATCAAAAATTGAAAATAAATTATTTATCATTTTCAATTTTGATTAGTGGAAATTTTAATTATTTTTTTATTATTTATTTTAATTAATTTATAATTAAAAATATAAAAATTTATAATAATAAAAATTAAAAAAATACAAATAAAAAAAATAAAAAAAAAAATTCAATTAATAGGTATTATTTGTGGAATAAAAGAATATTACTTAGTAATAATTTAAATTTGACATATTTATGTTATTATTTAACTAATTCTTTCATTAGAGGTAGATGCTAAATTACCATGAAATGGTTTAAGAGACCAGTACTTGCTTTCAGTCATCTAATGAATAATTATTAATTCAATTAATAAAGTTTTTAATTGAGATTCTTTCGATTACAATTGGTATAAAACTATGATTAGCACCACAAATTTCTGAACATTGACCAAAGAAAATTCCTGGTCGATTAATAAAAAATCTTGTTTGGTTAAGTCGACCTGGGTTAGCATCTACTTTTACACCTAATGAGGGAATTGTTCATGAATGAATTACATCAGTAGCTGTAACTAAAATACGAATTTGATTATTTATTGGTAATACAATTCGATTATCTACATCTAAAAGACGAAAGTTATTTAGGTTTTCACTAGAATTAATTATATAAGAATCAAATTCTACATTATTAAAATCAGAATATTCATAACTTCAGTATCATTGATGTCCAATTGATTTTAATGTAATTAAAGGATTATTAAGTTCATCTAATAAATAAAGTAAACGAAGAGAGGGAAGAGCAATAAAAATTAAAGTAATAGCTGGTATAATAGTTCAAATTAATTCAATTATTTGTCCTTCAAGTAAAAATCGATTAATATATGAATTAAAAAATAAATTTAATATTAAATATCCAACTAAAATTGTAATTATAATTAAGATAATTAGAGTATGATCATGAAAAAAAATAATTTGTTCTATTAATGGAGATGCTCTGTTTTGATAATTTAAATTAGATCATGTTGCCATTTCTAAAAAAAGGATAAAACCTTTATAAATGGGGTTTAAATCCATTACATATAATCTGCCATATTAGAAGTTACTTAAAATTGGTAATTCATTGTAGGAATGTTCTGAAGGTGGTAAATTTTGATATCATTCAATTGATGAAGGTATATTTAAAGGAAATAAAATAATACGTTGATTAATTATAGATTCTCAAACAATAATAATTATTATTATTATTGAGAAAAGAGAAATATAGGAACCAAAAGATGAAATAATATTTCAAGATACAAAACTATCTGGATAATCTGAGTAACGACGAGGTATACCAGCTAATCCTAAGAAATGTTGTGGGAAAAATGTTAAATTTACTCCAATAAATATAGAAATAAATTGAATTTTTAGTAAATAATTATTTATTATTAATCCAGTAAATAAAGGGTATCAATGAATAAATCCTCCTATAATAGCAAATACAGCTCCTATAGATAATACATAATGGAAATGAGCTACAACGTAATATGTATCATGAAGAGTAATATCAATAGAAGAGTTAGCTAAAACAACTCCTGTTAATCCACCAACTGTAAATAAAAAAATAAATCCTAATCCTCATAATATAGAAGGTCTATAATTAATTTGTGTTCCATGTAAAGTAGCTAATCAACTAAAAATTTTAATTCCAGTTGGTACGGCAATAATTATAGTTGCAGATGTAAAATATGCTCGAGTATCAATATCTATTCCTACTGTAAATATATGATGAGCTCATACAATAAAACCTAATAATCCAATTGCTATTATAGCATAAATTATACCTAAACATCCAAAAGTTTCTTTTTTTCCTCTTTCTTGGGAAATAATATGGGAAATTATACCAAATCCTGGTAAAATTAAAATATAAACTTCTGGATGTCCAAAAAATCAAAATAAATGTTGATATAAAATTGGATCTCCTCCTCCAGCTGGATCAAAAAATGAAGTATTAATATTTCGATCAGTTAATAATATTGTAATAGCACCAGCTAATACAGGTAATGAAAGAACTAATAGTAATGCTGTAATTCCCACAGATCATACAAATAAAGGTATTTGATCAAATGATATATTATTAACTCGTATATTAATAATTGTTGTAATAAAATTAATTGCTCCTAAAATTGAAGAAATTCCTGCTAAATGTAAGGAAAAAATTGCTAAATCAACAGAAGATCCTCTATGGGCAATATTTGATGACAGAGGGGGGTATACTGTTCATCCTGTTCCTGCTCCATTTTCTACAATTCTTCTAGAAATTAATAAAACTAATGATGGAGGTAATAATCAAAATCTTATATTATTTATTCGAGGGAAAGCTATGTCTGGAGCTCCTAATATAAGAGGAACTAATCAATTTCCAAATCCTCCTATTATAATAGGTATAACTATAAAAAAAATTATAATAAAAGCATGAGCTGTTACAATAGTATTATAAATTTGATCATCTCCAATTAATGATCCTGGATTTCCTAATTCGGTTCGAATTAATAAACTTAATGATGTTCCTACTATTCCTGCTCAAATTCCAAAAATAAAATATAAAGTACCAATATCTTTATGATTTGTTGAAAATAATCATTTTCGCTAATAAAATGGCTGAGTTTATAAGCGATAAATTGTAAATTTATTAACGAGAAATTTCTCTTTTATTAGTCTTATATTCAATTATGATTTGAAATTGCAAATTTTAAGGTGTATAATAAAAATTACTAAGGCTTAAAGAAATATTCTTTATAAATAATTTTGAAGATTATTAGTTTAATTTAACTTAAAACCTTAAAAAAAAAATAAGGTTCTAATAATTATACCTAATAAGGAAATAAATCTAGAAATATTAATAAAAATTATAAAATTATTTTTAATAAAAATTTTATATCATTTTAATTTAATAGAATAAAATATAAAAGATGAGTAAATAATTCGAATGTAAATAAATAATATAATTAATCTTGAAATTGTGAAAATAAAAGAAATAATAAATAAATTGTTAATTAATAAATAATTAATAATTATTCATTTTGGAAAAAATCCTAAAAATGGAGGTAATCCTCCTAAAGATAAAAAATTAATTAAAATTGAAAATTTAATTGAAAAATTTAAATTTAAATTAAATAATTGATTAATATAAAAAATATTAATAATATAAAATAAAAAACATATAATAAAAGTAAATAATGAATATAAAGAAAAATATAATATTCATAAATTTTCTCTAATTGATAATGCTATTAGTATTCATCCTAAATTATTAATAGATGAAAAAGCTAATAATTTTCGTAAAGATGTTTGATTAAATCTACTAATAGTTCCAATTAAGACATTAAAAATTATTACTAAAAATAAAAATTTTAAATTTATATAATAAGACAATAAAATTATGGGGGAAATTTTTTGTCATGTTATTAAAATAAAACAATTAAATCAAGATAATCCTTCTATAATATTTGGGAATCAAAAATAAAATGGGGTAGATCCTATTTTTATTAATAAAGATGAATTAATAAGAATAGAAATAATATTATTAATAATAAAATTTTTTAAAAGTAATAAATTTAATAAAACAGAAAATAAAAAATTAATAGATGCAATAGATTGAGTTAAAAAGTATTTTAAAGATGCTTCTGAGTTTAGTAGATTATTGGGGTTTGATATTAGGGGGATAAATCTTAATAAATTAATTTCTAAACCAATTCAACATCCTAATCATGAGTTTGATGAAATAGAAATTAAAGTTCTAAAAAATAAAATAAATAAAAAAAATATTTTATTAGAATTAATTATAAATAAAATTTAAAATAGAAATATTAACTTAATGAGATTTACTCATATTTTTTAAAAATTATATTTTAGTGTAAGATGCACGATAATTTTTGAAATTATAAGGTATAGTTTAATTCTATAAAATATAATAAAGGTAAATTTTTACATAATTTATCCTATCAGAATAATCCTTTTATCAGGCACTTTATTTTTAAAAAAAAGGGATTTCCTTTATATTTGGGGTATGAACCCAAAAGCTTATTTTAGCTTATTTTTAA